GGTACTGCAGAACATGTGCGAGCCCCATCTAATGGAAAAATAAAATTCAATGAGGACTTGGTTCATCCGACACGTACACGTCATGGGCATCCCGCCTTTCTATGTTCTATAGACTTGTATGTAACTATTGAGAGTGAAGATATTCTACATAATGTGAATATTCCACCCAAAAGTTTGCTTTTAGTTCAAAACGATCAATATGTAGAATCAGAACAAGTAATTGCTGAGATTCGCGCAGGAATATCCACTTTGAATTTTAAAGAGAAGGTTCGAAAACATATTTATTCTGATTCAGACGGAGAAATGCACTGGAGTACCGATGTCTATCATGCACCCGAATTTACATATGGTAATGTTCATCTATTACCAAAAACAAGTCATTTATGGATATTATTAGGAGGGCCGTGCAGGTCCAGTCTAGTCTACCTTTCGATCCACAAGGATCAGGATCAAATGAATGCGCATTCTCTTTCTGGCAAGCGAAGATATACTTCTAACCTCTCAGTAACCAATGATCAGGCGAGGCAGAAATTGTTTAGTTCGGATTTTTATGGTCAAAAAGAAGATAGGATTCCTGATTATTCAGACCTTAATCGAATCATATGTACTGGTCAGTATAATCTCGTATATTCGCCTATTCTTCACGGGAATTCTGATTTATTGTCAAAAAGGCGAAGAAATAAATTCATCATTCCACTACACTCGATTCAAGAACTCGAGAATGAACTAATGCCCTGTTCAGGTATCTCGATTGAAATCCCCGTAAATGGTATTTTCCGTCGAAATAGTATTCTTGCTTATTTCGATGATCCTCGATACAGAAGAAAGAGTTCGGGCATTATTAAATATGGGACTATAGAAACGCATTCAGTCATCAAAAAAGAGGATTTGATTGAGTATCGAGGAGTCAAGGAATTTAGGCCAAAATACCAAATGAAAGTAGATCGATTTTTTTTCATTCCTGAAGAGGTGCATATCTTGCCCGGATCTTCTTCCATAATGGTACGGAACAATAGTATCGTTGGGGTCGATACACAAATCACCTTAAATCTAAGAAGCCGAGTCGGTGGGTTGGTCCGGGTGGAGAGAAAAAAAAAACGAATTGAACTGAAAATCTTTTCTGGAGATATCCATTTTCCTGGAGAGACGGATAAGATATCCAGACATACCGGCGTTTTGATACCACCAGGAACAGGAAAAAGAAATTCCAAGGAATACAAAAAAGTTAAAAATTGGATCTATGTCCAACGAATTACACCTAGTAAGAAAAGGTTTTTTGTTTTAGTTCGACCTGTCGTCACATATGAAATAACGGACGGTATAAATTTAGGAACCCTTTTTCCACCGGATCCATTGCAGGAAAGGGATAATGTGCAACTTCGAATTGTCAATTATATCCTTTATGGAAATGGCAAACCGATTCGAGGAATTTCTGACACAAGTATTCAATTAGTTCGGACTTGTTTAGTATTGAATTGGAACCAAGACAAAAAAAGTTCTTCTTGCGAAGAAGCCCGTGCTTCTTTTGTTGAAATAAGGACAAATGGTTTGATTCGACATTTCCTAAGAATCAACTTAGTGAAATCCCCTATTTCGTATATCGGAAAAAGGAATGATCCGTCGGGGTCAGGATTGCTCTCTGATAATGGATCAGATTGTACCAATATCAACCCCTTTTCTGCCATTTATTCCTATTCCAAGGCAAAAATTCAACAATCTCTTAACCAACCTCAAGGAACTATTCATACGTTGTTGAATAGAAATAAGGAATGTCAGTCGTTGATAATTTTGTCAGCAGCCAATTGTTCTCGAATGGAGCCATTCAAAGATGTAAAATATCACAGTGTGATAAAAGAATCAATTAAAAAAGATCCCCTAATTCCAATTAGAAATTCATTGGGCCCTTTAGGAACATGCCTTCCAATTGAGAATTTTTATTCATCTTACCATTTAATAACTCATAATCAGATCTTAGTAACTAAATATTTGCAACTTGACAATTTAAAACAGACTTTTCAAGTGATTAAATTAAAATATTATTTAATGGATGAAAATGGAAAAATTTTTAATCCCGATCCATGCCGTAACATTATTTTAAATCCAGTCAATTTGAATTGGTCTTTTCTCCATCACAATTATTGTGCAGAGACATCTAAAATAATTAGTCTTGGACAGTTTATTTGTGAAAATGTATGTATAGCCAAAAATGGACCGCCCCTCAAATCGGGTCAAGTTATACTTGTTCAAGTTGACTCGATAGTGATACGATCAGCTAAGCCTTATTTGGCCACCCCCGGAGCAACTGTTCATGGCCATTATGGGGAAACCCTTTACGAAGGAGATACATTAGTTACATTTATATATGAAAAATCGAGATCTGGTGATATAACACAGGGTCTTCCAAAAGTAGAACAGGTCTTAGAAGTGCGTTCGATTGATTCAATATCCATGAATCTAGAAAAGAGGGTTGAGAGTTGGAACAAATGTATACCAAGAATTC